TTTTGTTGATGACTTACTAGTTTATTTCAAAATTTTTTTGAACTCTTTTGATTAATTCTTTCTTAATAAAGAGAAAAATTCTCTTCGAATTTCCAAAATCAAACCAAAAAAGTAAGGAAACCCTTCTTTCTTTTATTCTTCGCGTCCAGGATTACGTCCCGGATCATTCGATAGAAATCCAAAAATGAAGAGAGAAACAAAGAATATCACTACTGTGTAAACAAAGAGTTTGAGAGTAAGCATTACGCAATTTCCAAGATATTATTATTATTTTTTTTTTCAAAAAAGAGAATAGATTCTCCCATATATCCTATTTTGACTTTGACACCGAAAATTCAAGTAGTTTCTGTAAATAAAAAAAAATTCTAAATGTATTTTGGAAAAGTCCCTTTCCTAGTATAAAAAACTCTTTACTACCCCTAATTCTCTATTGTGGAAAACCCTGGGGAGTTTTTCACGTAAAAATGGCTAGAACGATAAATGAAATGATTCAAATTTGTTGATGCTATCCAAGACTTTATATATTTGAATCGAGAGTTAATACTGTAAGACTTATCTGATCTATTATATTCGAAATTGGTTTCTCGAATAACTCTTTTGTTAGGACAAGCCTGAAAATCTTATCGAAAACTTACAGCAGCTTGCCAAACAAAGGCTAAGAGAAAAAAGAGTAGAGGTATTACCGGCATAAAATCTACGATTGGACTTAAAAAAGCGTAGGCCTCGGGTAATTTGGCGAATAAAAAATTACTGGAAGAAAGGGCAGAATTAAGACAGATACAGATCAAGCTAAAGATATTAAGCATAGCAGACATTTTTTTTTTTTTGAAGATAATTACATTTTGATTGAGTTATTGATATAAGATAAGGGAAAAGGAAAGAAAGCAAAGTAGATCAAAAATACTTCTTTTTATTTTGCACTTACTCAATCAAAAATCCTTCTATTCTCTTTAGAGAATTGAAGAAATCATACTTTCATACATTATCTTAATTGAATTATATGTAATGATCAAGAAATTCCGTTTAATTCTAAACTACATGTGTGAAAATCCTAATAACAATCTAATGGATTTTTGTACTGGAATTGACGAACAAAAACTAACAATATTAGTGTTTATTTATATAGATTCGATATTTTAGTGGGGCGTGGCCAAGTGGTAAGGCAACGGGTTTTGGTCCCGCTATTCGGAGGTTCGAATCCTTCCGTCCCAGAGTATCTTTATTTTATCATAAAAAAAAATAAATTCCTAATTCAAAATTCAAAGAGAATAAATATAGAATATATTTATTTAGCAAAAAAATCGAGTTAGTCAAAAATGAAAATTATGGATTAAGGATTGAAGAAAATGAGATTCTATTCTATAGAATCTAGGGAGATACTAGATATATAGTATAAAATATGTATTAAAATATCTATTAATTATTAATTTAATATTAAATTATTAATTTAATTTTAAATTTTAATAGAGTATCGCTTTATACAGATTCAACCAATGACTATTCATGATTCCCTAATTGAATCAATTGCACACCGGTTCCAAATTCGAGGAATGAATGTTATGGTAAAACTTCGTTTGAAACGATGTGGTAGAAAGCAACGTGCGACTTGAAGGACATGATCTGGTGTGGATTCTTATATCCATCATTTTTTTCTAAGAAAAAGAATGCTCTTGGCTCGACATGCCCTGTTCTATTATACTATAACCCGCAATTTTTTGAGTGGGTTTGTTTCATTTTCAAGTTGTAAAATAGGACATAATGGAGCTCGAGTAGAAAGCATTAATTAATTGCTAAAGAGCAAGAATCTATGGTTAATATTAATCAATACGTTAGAACAACTTCGTAAGTATATCTTGGTTAGAGAAATTGAAAGGCCTCAATCCTATCAAGTTTCGACTCAAAAATACATTTTTTGGAATTGAGAAAACCTTTTCGATAAAAAGTATATTGTGCGAGAATCAATCAATCGTTCGTATGATTCTTTTGTTTGATAAAAAGTCACAAAAGGGGTATGTTGCTACCATTTTGAAAGGATTAGAGATCAACGAAGTAATGTATAAACCTAATGATTCAAAGAAAAGATAAAAGATTCCGAAACAAGGTAAGACACTTTCCATTGTCAATTATATCAAGGACTAGATGGGAATGAAGAATTCCAATAGAGTCTAAATAAGTCAGACAAAAAAGGGTTAGAGACTCCTCAATAAACAAAAAATGCTAAAGGATTTTCTTTTGAGCTATTTGAGAGTTATTCAACTTGAGTTCTGAGTGCAAATGATTTTTTCCAAAAAAAGAAGAATCGAAAGAAGAATAGAAAGGGGACTCAATTTCGAGTCTAATTTATTTGATGATTTTATGAATCTATTTTTCTTTCGAATTTTATATACATAACTAAACTAAAAAAAATATTTTTTTCTCGAGCCGTACGAGGAGAAAACCTCTTATACGTTTCTAGGGGGGTATTATTTATATATATAATCTATCCCAATGAGCCATTTATCAAATCGTTGCAATTGATGTTCGGTCCCGAAGAGAAGGAAGAGATCTTCGGAAAGTGGGTCTTTATGATCCAATAAATAATCAAACCTATTTAAATGTTCCTGCTATTCTATATTTTATTGAAAAGGGTGCTCAACCTACGGAAACTGTTTATGATATTTTAAAGAAGGCAGAGGTTATTAATTGATTTAATTGAATTAAATTCAAAAAGAGATTGGGGTGATTCATATATTTATTATTTGGTATAAGACCTCTCCTTCTTAATTCCCACCTTCTCTTACTCTTCTATTTCTTATTGTTCCCATAAGATATCATTTAAAAATGAATGATTCAAATTTATGTTATTAATCTAAGATGTATACCAAGTCAACAAATGAAGAAGTTGATCTTGATATTGACCAAGTCAATAAATGACTTGGATCTCGTAATCTAGCAAATTTTTACACTCCCTTCAATTGATTTGAAGGTTTTCGTTGGAACTCTACTAATAAAAAAAACAACAAAGAATCAAACTTGCTTATTTTTTTTATTATGTATATTAATTACAATTTATTTTTCTTAATTATAGCTACACCTCCTTAACTACCTCTGCATCTTAGTTAGATAGTGCCAATCCAACACAAGTTTTTTATTAAACTTTATACATACTTCGATTTTTTAGTGATATAAAATCTATTTTTTTTGAAAAATTATTTTCGAATTTAGTTTTCATTCTTTATGCAATTGGATTTCTTTATTACATTCTACAAATAATTGAATTTTTTTAACATACATATTGACAAGAGTGTAATGAACAACTATAATTCAATGGTAGATAGATCTATATCTATTTGGGTTGCTAACTCAACGGTAGAGTATTCGGCTTTTAAGTGCGGCTAGGATCTTTTACACATTTGGATGAAGCAAGGATTCGTCCACATCATTGGTAGAGTTTGTGAGACCACGACTGATCCTGAAAGTAATGAATGGAAAAAAGAGCATGTCGTATCAATGGATAATTATGAGATTGTTTCGTTCTTCGAAACTCCCTGTTTGGATTCTTGGAACGATACGAAAAAAATTCAAAGTTAGGTTGATTAAATACATGGATCGAGCCTTATGGCTCTAATTGGAGGAAAAAAAGCAACGAGCTTGTGTTCTTAATTGGAATGATTACCCGCCCTATATAAATGTTAAAAATATATTGGTGACTGATGCGGGAAGCTTTTTCTTGGAAGTCTATTATCCATTTTTTCGTGAATCCTAACTATTAGTCATTTCCCATTTTAGGGTGTAGATGAATGTGTAGAAGAAACAGTATATTGATAAGGATACTTTTCCAAAATCAAAAGAGCGATTGGGTTGAAAAAATAAAGGATTTCTAACCATCTTCTTATCCTATAAAGAAAGACCAATTAGATGGAAAAAGATAGCGAGTCCGTTGATAAGTATATTTGTCTCCGAGGTATCTATTAGTTCTCATCTCTATTAGTTCTTACAAGGATACCTTGTTTTGACTGTATCGCACTATGTATCATTTGATAACCTAAGAAACCCCCTACTTTTACTTTTGTTTCGGATCTTATTTTAAATGGAGCAATTCCAAGGATATTTAGATTTATTTAGATCTTGGCAAAACGATTTCTTATATCCACTTATTTTTCAGGAATTTATTTTTGCATTTGTACATGATCATGATTTCAATTTTGATAGGTCTATTTTGTTGGAAAATAGAGGTTATGACACAAAATATAGTTTATTAACTGTGAAACGTTTAGTTACTCAAATGTATCAACAGAATCATTTGAGTCCTGTTAATGATTCTAACCAAAAAGAATTTATTGGACACAAGAAAAATTTATATTCTCATCTGATCTCAGAGGGATTTGCAGTCATTGTGGAAATTCCATTTTCTAGGCAATTCTTAATTTATCGAGAAGAAACAGAAGTCAAAAATTTGAAAAATTTACGATCAATCCATTCAATATTTCCTTTTTTAGAGGACCCATTTTTACATTTAAATTATGTGTTAGATATATTGATACCTTACCCCGTTCATCTGGAAATCTTGGTTCAAAGTATTCGTTACTGGGTAAAAGATGCCTCTTGCTTGCATTTATTGCGAGTCTTTCTTTATGAGTATCGTAACTTTAATAGTCTTATTATTCAAAAGAAATCTGTTTACAAATTTTTAAAAACAAGTAAAAGATTCTTCTTGTTACTATATAATTCCCATGTGTGTGAATATCAATCCATCTTCGTTTTTCTCCGCAACCAATCCTCTCATTTACGATCAACATCTTATGGAGCCTTTCTTGCACGAGTATATTTCTACGGAAAGATAGAATATCTTGGAAAGGGCTTTACTAAGCCTTTGAAAGGGATCCTATGGTTCTTTAAGGATCCTTTTATGCATTATGTTAGGTATCAAGGAAAATGGATTCTGGCTTCAAAAGGCACATCTCTTCTGATGAATAAATGGAAATATTACCTTGTCCATTTCTGGCAATGTCATTTTTCCG